AGAAAAATTATACAAAGTTATATATAAGTCGCTACCCCCCCTTGGTATTTCTTTAAATTTAATTTAATTTTGTTTAATTAGACGGAAGTTCTTTAAAAACTTCTGCTTTCTTTAAAAGATTCTGAACAGTTCCTGTAGGTTGAGCACCCCTTTCAAGGAAGTTTAGAATAGCAGGAACATTTAAATAAGTTTGATTCTTCATTGGATCATAAAACCCCACTTTTCTAAGATCTTTTCCTTCTCTTCGGGATCGAACATCAATTGCAACAATTCGATAGACGGCTCATTGGGATAGATGTAGATGAACAATACCCCCCCTAGAACCGTATAGGAAGTTTTCTCCTCGTACGGCTCGAGAAAAAATGATTTGATTCGAATGAACCTAGAAAATCAATTAGACTTTAATTTCATTCGTTTTTTGTGCTTCCTGAAAATTTAAAAGAAACCATTCGTACTCATAACTCAAGTTGAATAACTCTCAAATAGCTCAAAAGGAAATTCTTCTCTTTAGTCAATTTTATTTATTGAGTTGTCTTTACCCGCTTTTTTTGTCTCGTTTAAAATTAGATTTGGATGATCCAGTTATTGAGACTATCGAGACAATTAAAATGGGTTTACTTGTTCTTGGATCCTTTAATCTTTATTGTAAATCATTGGGTTTAGACATTACTTCGGTGCTTCTTAATACTTTCAAAATGGCAGCAACATACCCTTTCATTTGAATTAGAAATATTTGAAATTTGATTTCTTTCTATTAAAGAACAGTTGATTCCCGCGTAATACACTTTGAATCGAAAAGGATCCAATCCAATTTCAACAAGTTTCCAGTTTAAAAACAAAACTTGTTGAAATTGGATTGGATCCTTTTCGATTTCTATATTATATATAGAAATAGAATTATATAATAGAAGATACGTTTACGAAGTTGTTCCAATTGATTGATTGGCATTAACCCTAGATCCTTGCCCCCCAGAAATGAATTAATCCTTTCGACTTTTCGACTCGAGCTCCATCGTAGACTATTTACAACCCAACAAAAAAACAAAGGATTCGGGTGTAACAGAACAAACGATGTCGAGACAAGAGCATCTTCATTCCTCGATAAATCGAAGATAAGATGGTGGATCTAAAAATCCACAATGGATCGTGTCCTTCAAGTCGCACGTTGCTTTCTACCACATCGTTTCAAACGAAGTTTTACCATCACATTCCTCTAATTCGGAACCAGTATGGAATTGATTCAATTATGGAATCATGAATAGTCATTGGTTCAGTTGTACATAAACATCGTAATCTAGACTTTTTATTTTCTTATTTTAAAATAAGAATATGATGTGATATCTGTATGTGGAACGATTTTTATGAAAAAGTCTTAGCAAGACAAGATCTTTAAAATCCATAAATATGTTTTAACATACAAAAAAGTATCTATATAATACAAAATAATAGAAAGTAGAAAGAAGATATAATTATAACTATATATAAAAAAACTTATTGACTCTGCATCTTCAAGTGACTAAAACTAAATAGGATAGATTAGCCTATTTCCTATTCCTACTTTTTCAATACCAAAGATTTAACTGACAAGAAATCATTAATATTAATAAAGTATTTATAAAAAAATATCTATAATTGAAAAAGTTTCCTATTTAGAAATACTATCTTCTTTGAAGGAAATTCGCCAATAAGCAGCATGTTTAATCCGATAAGCCTTTCCTTGACTGATCACTGATTTAAAATAGATCAAAGATAAAGAAGAAATAATACAATTTATTTTTCACAAGTGGATCAAAAAATGATAAATGATATAAGTAAAGATTTGAATCTTTATTCTTTTCATCTGATTACGAAAAGAAAAATATAAAAATAATTTACATTGAAATAGAACGATACATACATACCATATAAGTTAAATATTTCCTCATTTTATATGTTTATATTATATGTATTTTGTTTACCATAGGGATAGGGTTGAGTAATATTTCAATAATCAAATCTTGTCATAAAGTGAATAAAAGAAATGGGATAAATCATCCCTGCCTCAATCGTTCCATAGATTTCCAATTTTTCATTAGAGTCAACTACGAAATACCTAAAAAAATAAAATAGAAAAAAAACATTGGCTCCATAACATAAAAAAAGATGTTATAAAACATATGTTATGGAACTTAATCATTTGTTAATGAGATTCGAACAGATATTTAAATTAATACTGATTTACTCCTGACCACTCCATTATCTATAGCAATAATAGGAATACTATAGCAATAGCATAAAAATCCTCTGGGACGGAAGGATTCGAACCTCCGAATAGCGGGACCAAAACCCGTTGCCTTACCACTTGGCCACGCCCCATTTCAATTTATAATCTAAACTAAGAAACAATAAAATTGGTATTGGTTGTTTGTCAACTCCAGTCCAAATATCTATATATCTATAGAATAAACGGGTAGTAGGATGTTGATACATATAATACATATAGATATAGAATTAAACTAAA